AAGCAAAAGGGATACTCAATCTCGTCGTTAATCAAATGAATTCTTTTAAAAGCAAAAGGGATACTCAATCTCTTCGTTAATCAAATGAATATAGATAATTATCGGTCATTAGTGAGAGGGGGAGGTACGCCATGATAAAAAAAAAAAAGAAGAAGCGATATACAGAAGTCTCGGCTTTAGGTAAATATATTCCTATGTCTACTCACAAAGCGAGAAGAGTGATTGATCAGATTCGTGGACGTTCCTACGAAGAAACACTGATGATACTAGAACTCATGCCTTATCGAGCATGTTATCCAATTTTAAAATTAATTTCTTCCGCAGCAGCAAACGGTATTCACAATATGAATTTCGACGAAACAAGTTTAATCATTAGTAAAGCCGAAGTCAATGAGGGGCCTACTGCGAAAAAATTCAAACCTCGAGCTAAGGGACAGAGTTATCCGATAAAAAGATCCACTTGTCATATCACTATTGTATTGAGGGATATATCATTAAACGAAAAATCTGAAGAATATATCAGAAAACCATGGGCCCTCTTAGAGAAATCAAACGAAACAGAAATAAGAAAACGGAATTGAAATAATAACGCGAAAAGAGAAATGAAAAGAAAGATACTGAGTATGCCGTATAATGATATGTATAGTAGGGAGGTCTTATGGGACAAAAAATCAATGCATTAGGTTTCCGACTTGGTACAACCCAAACCCATCACTCTATTTGGTTTGAAAAACGAAAAGATTATTCTGAAGGCCTACAAGAAGATCACAAAATACGAGAACACATTAAGAATTATATAGAAAAGGAGAGAATCTCCTCCGTTTCGGATGTCATTTCACGAATACAGATTGACAAATCAATCGATGTGGTTAAAGTCATAATCTATATGGGATTCTCACAGTTATTAACAGAGGATGAACCGCCCAAAACCAAAATCAAAGAATTACAGGTAAGTTTACAAAAAGCCATTCACTTCATTAAAAACCGAAAACTGAATCTTGCTGTTAGAAAAATGAAAAACCCTTACGGAGACCCTACTATTCTTGGAGAATTTATAGCCGACCAATTAAAGAAGAGAGTTTCATTTCGCAAAGTAATGAAAAAGGCTGTTGAATTAGTCGAAAAAGCATATAAAAAGGGAATTCAAGTACAAATTGCCGGATGTATTGGCGGAAAAGCACAAGAAATGGCACGCGTCGAATGGCTTAGAAAGGGTCGAGTCCCTCTCCAAACCGTTACCGCTAAAATAGATTTTGGTTCCACTCAAGTTCTAACTATCCATGGGGTATTGGGCATAAAAGTTTGGATCTTTTGAGACGGGAAATCCTACTATCCAATGCTAGAACAAAAAATGAAAAATTCTTTCGTTCTTTTTTTGTTCAACCAAAAAAAGGAACAATTCTATAGGGTTGAATAAGAATTCGAAAAAGGATCTAATTGCTATGTTGAGTCCAAAAAAAACCAAATTCCGTAAAGAACATCGAGGAAGAATGAAAGGAAGATCTTATAGAGGCAGTAGTATTTCTTTCGGTAAATATGCTCTTCAAGCACTTGAACCCGCTTGGCTCACCTCTCGACAAATAGAAGCAGGGCGGCGAGCAATGACACGAAATGTACGCCGCGGTGGAAAAATATGGGTGCGTATTTTTCCAGACAAACCCGTTACAGTAAAACCTCCACAAACGCGTATGGGTTCGGGTAAAGGATCTCCCGAATATTGGGTAGCTGTCGTTAAACCGGGTAGAATACTTTATGAAATGGGCGGAGTAGCGGAAAATATAGCTAGAAAGGCTATTGAAATAGCTGCATCAAAAATGCCTATACGGACTCAATTCATTATTTCGAAATAGGAATGTAGAACCAAAATAAGTAAGGAAGCCTTGGGGATAAAAAAAAGAATTGCAGGTTTTTTGGACAAAAAAGATTTCTTTTTTTTACTTCGTGCTTTGCGTCGAAAGAGCAGGCTAAACAAAAAAACAAAAAAACAAAAAAACAAAAAAACGATATGATTCAATCTCAGACCCTTTTGAATGTAGCGGACAACAGCGGTGCCCGGAAATTGATGTGTATTCGAATCGTAGGAGCTAGCAATCAACGATATGCTCATATTGGCGACGTTATTGTTGCTGTAATTAAGGAAGCAAAGCCAACTTCGGCTCTAAAACGATCAGAAGTGATCAAAGCTGTAATTGTACGTACTTGTAAAGAACTCAAATGTGATGATGGTATGATAATAAGATATGATGACAATGCTGCAGTTGTCATTAATAAAGACAGAAATCCAGTAGGAACTCGCATTTTTGGTGCGATCTCCCTAGAATTGTATAAAAATTTCGAAAAAATAGTTTCATTAGCGACTGAAGTATTATAATAAGTCTTTTCAAAGGAAACTGTGATCTAGTATTTGAATGAAATCGATTTCTCAGTATGGTATATTGTGTCTCAGGTATATACCTTTAAGAATTCAAAAATCAAAAGAAAGGAACATGTTGATTATATCCAAATTTGAAGGCAACAATCATTTTAGTTTATCATGGGTAAGGACACTCTTTCTGAAATAGTCACATCTATACGAAATGCCGATATGGCTAAAAAAGAGACGGTTCGAATAACATTTACTAACATCGCCCAAAACATTGTGACAATACTGTTACGAGAGGGTTTTATCAAAAATGCGAGGGAACATCGGGAAAGCAACAAATCCTTTTTGGTTTTAACCCTACGCCATAGAAGGAATAGAAAGGGTCCGTCTAGAACTCTTTTCAATTTAAAACGGGTCAGTCGACCCGGTCTACGAATCTATTCTAACTATCAAAAAATTCCTAGGATTTTGGGCGGGATGGGGGTTGCAATTCTTTCTACTTCTAAAGGTATAATGACAGACCGAGAGGCTCGACTAAAAAGAATGGGTGGAGAAATCTTGTTATATATATGGTAATCGTAATCTTTATGCCACTACACCCAACCAAATAACGAAAGCCATATAGTATATTCCGTATAATAGATACGATAGGGTCGAAATGGAAATAAGCCGTTACGATGCAGCCCGGGGGCGTATAATTGCTAGATTGGACAACACCGATTCAGATTCGAATGAGTATGAGTAAGGTGGGTTTTGAACTTGAAGATTCGTGAGGATTCCATTCGCGACTCCAAAGAAACTTAGTTTCTTCCAAAAAAGAGATTCAAGGTTAAGGAATAAAAAATATGAAAATAAGGGCCTCCGTTCGTAAAATTTGTACAAAGTGTCGTCTGATCCGTAGGAAAGGGCGAATTAGAGTCATTTGTTCCAATCCACGACATAAACAAAGACAACGATAACCTTTAAAAAAAAAAAAAAAGAATTTTATAAAGTAAAAGCTAAATTCAAAAAAGAGAATAATGAGAAAAACAAAAAAAATCTATGTTAACATGAAATGGATATATCCATATCTCTCTCACTTTTATTTATAAAATGATCAAATATGGCAAAAACGATACGAAGATATAGTTCATTTAGATTTAGGAATAGACGCATTCGTTCGCGTAAGAGTGCACGGAAAATATCCAGAGGAATTATTCACGTTCAAGCAAGTTTCAGCAATACCATTGTTACTGTTACAGATGTAGGGGGTCGGGTGGTTACTTCGGCCTCTGCCGGCGCTTGTGGATTCAAGGGTAGAAGAAGGGGCACGCCCTTTGCGGCCCAAACCACCGCCGAAAATGCTATTCGGACAGTAGTAACTCAAGGTATGCACCGAGCTATTGTGTTAGTAAAAGGTGTCGGTCGTGGCAGAGATGCAGCATTACGAGCTGTGTTTAGAAGCGGTGTGCGGTTGCATTTTTTACGAGACCGAACCCCTTTACCACACAACGGGTGTAGGCCTCCTAAAAAAAGACGTACGTAGAAAAAAAATGGAACACCCCCCAAAAAAGATGAAAACTATCCGTCGAGTATGGTTATGGTGTGCACTTTCTCTGTATTCTGTAGACGGAATCAACTCCACCTAAGCTCGATCGACCCTAGCAGAATTTTGATTATAGATAAAGAACTCACTAGTTCAAAGAAACAAAGTTAAACACAAACCTCACTGGAAGGTAGATTATGAAAAAAGAGACTAAATTTATAGTCAAACTAAGCAACCCAAAGAACTTCGCGGAATGGCACAATTTGGAGTTTGCTGAATGCCCCAACGGACTGTTGTACGGTAGATTTGGCGTGGGTCCTCTAAGGCCAGAGCAATCTAAATTGCTAATGACGACAGTCCGGCAGACGTTACTGACGGACATACTATGCGCACGCGTTACTGGTGCGAGAATTCGAAACTCATCCAAGCATTCGAGGAACATCGATGGAATTCAGGAATCGATCCATGAAATTTTACATAATTTGAAGACCATCCAATTGATGGGGGATTTTGAGGCTTTAGCTGGCCAGGGCCCCCTTGTGGCTATTCTTGATGTCAAAGGGCCTCAAACGGCAATGGCGGTGGATATCGAACTCCCATGCGGGATTCAGGTAATTGATGAAAGTCACCACATTGCAACAATAACAAAACCCATTGACTTTTATCTAGAATTATCCATCGAAATTGATTCGGGGGAATCGAACCGGGAAAGGCCAGGTACAGATGAAGAAGGTTATTCGATCGACGCAATCTTCCGGCCGATTCACCAAGTCGATACTAGTATCTACTCCTATGAATATCAAGGAGAAAGTTTCCAAACCCTTTTTCTAGAAATATGGAGTGATAATATAATAGAGCCTTTCGAAGCGCTGTGGAAAGCTTCCTTCCAAATCCTGTATCTTTTGACTCTCGTTGTGAAGGCCAAATCTGTCAAGTCTAAGGAATTTGAGAAGGGGCTTCATTACGGTAGATTTTTCCTGGCCCCTCTAACTAGAGCAAAATGTCTCTGGATAGAGACTGCATTGCGACAGGTTTTAGTTCAGGAAATCTCGGGTGAATGGAACCGCGAAACCCCAGTGAGCGATGAAGGAGGGGATTCGAGAGACCCCATCTTCACGCCAATTCCAAAAGTGGAGATTACGATTGAATCCTCTGAAGATGTACCCTTCCAAAGCCTTTATATAGATATTTGGACAGACGGTCAAATAGATCCTCAGCAAGCTCTTTGGCAAGCTTCGGCGAAAATCATGGAGCTTGTGAGTATCTTTTTACAGATCGAGCCACTCACACCAGATTTTTTTTCTCGGAAGACTGAGGAAGCCTGGGAGAGACAACAGAAATGGTCTGATTGGGAAGAGGAACCGGAAACGGCTCTGGGCTTAAGAAATGAGAGGGAAAGCACTCGTACGAAAATCATTTTCCTCAATGAACACTTTGCTCATTGCCTCAATAGATTACGATATCAAGAATTGATGGACAAGTTGATTCGGGATGTGTTTTTAGAGAAACTAAGGAACGCTTTTGATAAACTAAAAAATATCAAGACGCTTGCGGAGACTAAAGACCAGCAACAAATGCTTGCGGATTCTATATCCGAAGAGATAAAAGCATCTCTGGACAAAGAGACAGAGGAACAAGCGTTATTTCGGTCCCGTTTTTCCATGAGACTAACCAAACAAAGGCTTTCCTTCACGGAGGGCGAGATAGGCGGGTTGGAGGAATGGTTCGAAAAAGTACTGGGACTGGAATCCTTCAAAAAAATGCCCGAACCAAATGTCAATAAGACATTGGCGGAGTTCCATTATGGCATGACAGAGGTAAAAGAACGAAAGGACCAAATCCGGCGAGAAAAAAGAGCCCTGGAGGAAGAATTGAAAAAACGTCGTCAGGAAAGACAAAGGAGGCAGCTCAATCGTTCTTGGAACAACGGAAAGGACGAAATCGATCCTTCCGTTGGAGATCTTTTTTAATGTAAAGTAATGAAAAAACCAAAAGTTCTGCCCTCTCTATTTACCCAACTAACCAAGGGATGCAAGGGCAGAGTCCTTTGGTTTGTTCCTGTTGTAAAAGAGTTCAACAATGAAAGTCGTTGTTCCAAAAGTAGTTTTGCGAATTAGCGTAGAGTAAAGATAAGAGGAATATGCCTATAGAGTTCAGTTTTAAAAATTCATGTCTACCTTGTAGAGGAGGAGTTCTTTTTTTATGGATGAACAAGAATTCAAATTATTTCTTAAATTCTTTATTCTCGAATTAAAAGGGATCCTTCGAGAGATCAAGAATTCTCACCAGTTATTAGATTCCTGGACCAAATTGAATTCATTGGGCACTTTTATTCAAATTTTTTTCAACCCAGAACGTACTTTTCAATTATTGGACCCACGGGTTTGGAAGATCCTACTTTCACGCAACTCACGGGGTTGGAGAAAGACTCGACATTTCACGATCGGGCGTGTACTACTATTTGTAGTAGTAGTCCTTATGTATAGGATGAGCCGTCGGAATATGGTCGAAAACAAAAAGAGCTATTTGACAGGGGTTCTTCCTATACCCCTGAATCCCATTGGACACAGAAATGATACATTGGAAGAATCTATTGGGTTTTCCAATATCAATAGGTTGATTCTTCCGCTCCTCTATCTTCCAAAAGGAAAAAAGATCCCTGAGAGCTCTTTCCTGGATCCGAATGAGAGTACTTGGGCTCTCCCAATCACTAAAAAGTCGATCATGCCCGAATCTAGATGGGGTTCGCGGTGGTGGTGGAGCTGGATGGGAAAAAGGAGGGATTCTAGTTGTAAAAGAGCTCATAAAAGCGTGGCTGGGATTGAGATCTCATTCAAAGAGAAAAATAGCAAATATCTGGAGTTTCTGGAGGATTCAGAATATCCCACATTGATCAGAGAGATTCAACAAATAAAAGAAGAATCGATTCTTTGGCATCCTTCTCCTTCCTTGGAACGAACAGAGGAAGAAATCAAAGAATTTCTTGGGAATTCTACAAGATCCCTTCGTTCTTTTTTCTCTGACAGATGGTCAGAACTTTATCTGAGTTCGAATCCTACTGAGAGGTTCACTAGAGATCAGAAATTGTTGAAGCAAGACCTTTCTTTTGTACCCTACCGGCGATCGGAAAATAAAGAAATAGTGAATCTATTCAAGATCATTACGTATTTACAAAAGACCGTATCAATTTATCCTATTTCATCAGATCCGGGATGTGATAGGGTTCCGAAGGATGAACTGGATGTGGACAGTTCCAAGAAGATTTCATTTTTCAAAAAAAATCCATTTTTTGATTTATTGAATCTATTCCATGACCGTAGCAGGGGGGGATACACGTTAGATCGCGATTTTGAATCAGAAGAGCGATTTGAAGAAAGGGCGGATCTATTCACTCTATCAATAACCGAGCCAGATCAGGTGTATCATAAGGGATTTTCCTTTTCTATTGATTCCTACGGATTGGATCAAAAACAATCCTTGAGTGAGGTATTCCACTCCAGGGATGAGTCGAAAAAGAAATCTTTATTGGTTCTACCTCCTCTTTTTTATGAAGAGGAGAATGAATCTCTTTATGGAAGGATCAGAAAAAAACGGGTCCGGATCTCCTGCGGGAATGATTTGGAAGATCCAAAAAGAGTGGTATTTGCTATCAACAACATAATGAGGGCAGTCAATCAATATAGTCCGAAAATGGATCTGATTCACATCCAAGAGAAGGGGTACATAAGAAAGGTATTGGATCGATTCTTTTTAATGAATCGATCCGCTCGCAACTTCGAGTCTGGAATTCCAGGGGCTCAAATAGGAAATGATACTCTGAGTCATAGAACTCTAATGAAATATACGGTCAACCGACATTTCTCGAGTTTGAAAAAGAGTCGAAAGAAAAGCTTCGATCCTCTTCTTTTTATCGAGAGATCCATGAATCGGGATCCTGCCGCATATAGAGACAAATGGTCCAAGGGGGGCAAGACTTTCCAGGAACATTTGGAACATTTCGTTTCTGAGCAGAAGAACCGTTTTCAAGTGCAGAAGAGCCGTTTTCAAGTGCAGAAGAGCCGTTTTCAAGCAGTCTTCGATCGATTCCATCAATCTCAATATTCGATTGATTGGTCCGTGTTTATTGACAAACAAGATTTTCCTAAGGCACGTCTTTTCTTTTTGTTCGTATTAGTTCGTTCCTTTTTGTACAAGTCACTTCCTTTCTTGTTGTCGAAGTTACCTCTCTTGGTGTCGAAGTTACCTCTCTTGGTGTCGAAGGTACTTCCCTTGTTGTCGAAGTTACTGCCTTTTTTCTTTGTGAGTTGCGGGAATATCCCCATTCATAGGTCCGAGATCCGCATCTATGAATTGAAGGGTCCGACTGATCAACCCTGCAATCCGTTGTTAGAATCAATAGGTCTTCAAATCCTTCATTTGAACAAATTGAAACCCTGCTTATTGGATGATCATGAGACTTCCCAAAAATCCAAAATTGTAGGAACAATTGATAACACGGATTCCTATTTCTCAATTCTATTCGACGATGAAGAGAATTGGATGAATCCCGTGAAAGCATTTCAGAGAAGTTCATTGATATCTGCTTTTTATAAAGCAAATAGACTTCGATTCTTGAATAATCCACATCGGTTCTCCTTCTATTGTAACAAAATCTTCCCTTTTGTTGTGGAAAAAGCTCGTTTCAAGAATTCTGATTTTTTGTATGGACAATTCCTTAATACTTTCTTCATTCGCAAGAAACCATTTTCTTTGTGCGGCGAAAAACATGCTTTTGGGGAGAGAGCTACTCTTTTACCAATCGAGTCAGTGGTATCTAAGATACTCATACCTCAGGTATCTAAGATACTCATACCTGACGATTTTCCACAAAGTGGTGACGAAAGGTATAACTTGTGCAAATCTTTCCATTTCCCAACTCGATCTGTTCCATTAGTTGATAGAGCCCTTTACTCGATCGCCGACATTTCTGAAACACCTCTAACAGAGGGACAAATGGTCAATTTGGAAAGAACTTCTTTTCAACCTCTTTCAGATATTCATTTATCTGATTCAGAAAGGAAGAACTTGCATCAAGATCTCAATTTCAATTCAAACATGGGTTTGATTCACACTCCATATTCTGAAAAAGATTTACCGTCCGAAAAGAGGAAAAAACGGAATCTTGGTCGAAATATAAAGAAATGCGTTGAGAAAGGGCAGATGTTTCGAACTCTTCTGATGTATCGAACCCTTCTCTCAAAATGGAATCTCTTCCAAACATATATGCCATGGTTCCTTACTTCGACAGGGTACAAATATCTCACTTTGCTATTTTTAGATCTTTTTTCAGACCTAGTGCCGATACTCAGTCTAGGTATCCGTCAAAATTGTGCATCCCTTTTTGATCATATTCTGGGTGATATTAGGGATGATATTAGGCAGGGGGTCATTAGACCGTGGCAAATTCTTCAGGAAAAATGGGTTCTTCCACAAAGGAACCGGATAAGGGAGATTTCGAGGATGTGTTTACGAAATCTTACTCTGTCTGCAGAAAGGATTCGTCGAAATAATGAGTCACCATTGACACATACACATCTGAGATCACCCAATGTTCTGGAGTTCCTCTATTCAACCCTTTTACTTCTTCTTGTTGCTGGATATCTCGTTTGTACATATCTTTCCCGTCTTTCCAAAGACTATGGTGAGTTACAGACAGAGCTCAAAAAGGTCAAATCTTTGATGATTCCATCATACACGATTGAGTTGCGAAAACTGATGGATAGGTATCCTCCATCTGAACTGAATTCTTTCGGATTAAAGAATCTCTTTCTAGTTGCTATGGAAGAACTAAAGGAGTCTCTTTCTGTAGTCGGCAACATGCTAGAGGGTGGTGGTCGCGCTTATGGGGTCGAATCAAACTTTTCTAATTGGAATCTCAATCTCATCGATATCAGCGATCTTATCAGTCTCATACCAAATCCCATCGATCGAATCACTTTTTCGATAAATACGAGACATCTAAGTCATACAAGTAAAGAGATCTATTCATTGATAAGAAAAAGAGAAAGGGTGTATGGTGCTTGGATTGATGATAAAATAGAATCCTTGCTCTCGACCTCTGTGGCTATTGATGATTGCGACAGAGGCAACTTGCTTCAGTTCTCCACCCTCACGTTAACGACAGAAAAAGGGGTTGATCAAATTCTATTGAGTCTGACTCAGAGTTCAAAGAATGCCTCTGGTTCTCAAATGATTGAACAACCGGGAGAAATGTACTTACGACACGTAGTTGACCTTCAGAAGAAGTATCTAATGGGTTATGAGTTCAATACATCCTCTTTAGCAGAAAGACGGATATTCCTTGCTCATTATCAGACAATGACTTATTCAAAAACCTCGTGTGGGGTTAATGCTTTTCATTTCCCATCTCATGAAAAACCCTTTTCGCTCCGCTTAGACCTATCCCCCCCTAGGGGTATTTTAGTGATAGGTTCTATAGGAACTGGACGATCCTATTTGATCAAATCCCTAGCGAAAAATACCCACTTTCCCCTTATTACGTTAGAGATGGAAGCGCGCTCCTCCTGGCCTTTTTTCCAGCATTTGGATGAGATCTATGGTGACCAGCTGGAGTATGTGTATGACGATACTAGTCTTAGTGTGGAGGTGGAGGAAGAAGAGGACACTTCCTGGGGTATTGAGGAGTGGAGTCTTCATGATACTCGTGAGGATGACGAGATTGAGGATCAGGCTGAGATGGATACGAGACGTGATCTTGATGGTATTGAGTATACGCATGCTATTCAGGATATGATTGATTTGGGGATTTCTGTTGATGCTCAGTTAAATTTTTTACCTGAGTCCATTCTCATCAACGAAATTGAGGGTCATGATGTGGATGAGCTGGACGAGGCGGAGACCGAGTTGTGGGAGTTATGGATGGAGGAATGGGACCGGCACCTACTTGGTATCTCCCTTCAATTCGCATTAGTAAGAGCAATGACTCCTTGCATATTATGGATTCCAAACATTCATGATGTGGATCTGGAGGATAGGACAACCCTGGCCGGATTAATGAACTCTCTCTCTGGGGATTGTGAAGGACGTTCCACTAGAAATACTCTTGTTATTGCTTCGACTCATCTTCCCAAAAAAGTGGATCCCGCTCTAATAGCTTCAAATAGATTCAATACATGCATTAAGGTACGAAGGCTTCTTAGTACACAAGAACGAGAGCGCTTTTTCACTCTTTCATATACTAGAGGATTTCACTTTGAAAAGGAAATGTTCGATACTAATGGATTCCGGTCTATAACCACACAAGATCTTGCAGCACTTACCAATGAGGCCCTATCGATTAGTATTACCCAAAAAAAATCCATTATAGACACTAATACAATTCGATTTGCTCTTCATAGGCAAACTTGGGCTGTGGAATCCCGGTCAATCTCGATTTCGGATCACGGGATCCTTTTCTATCAGACAGGAAGGGCTCTTGCACAAAATCTATTTCTAAGTCAAGGCCTCATAGATCCTATCTCTGTATATATAAAGAAGAAGTCGTGTAACGACGACGGTTATTCTTATTTGTACAGATGGTACTTAGAGCTTGGAACGAGCATGAAGAGGTTAACGATACTTCTTTATCTTTTGAGTTGTTTTGCCGGATCGGTCGCTCAAGACCTTTGGTCTCCACCTGGGCCCGATGACAAAGCGGAGATGTTTTCTTATGGACTTGTTGAGAATGATTCTCATCTAGCTCAGGGCCTATTAGAACTAGAAGGCGCTCTGGTGGCCTCAGGGACAGAAAAAGCTTGCAGTCGGTTTGATAATGATCAAGTGACACTGCTTTTTCGGGCCGAACCAAGCTTAGATAGAATGCAAGATGGATTTTGTTCTATCTTTGAACAAGAGGGAGAAGAAGCAGCCCCTGGCCTAGAGAAGCCTTTAGTCACTCACATAGTTTCGGCTCCTAGAATATGGAACCCTTGGCTCATTCTATTTGATTGGATCGATATCGAGGAGGCTCAGCGTAAAGAGGAAGAGGCTGAGCTTCAAGATGAAGAGGCTGAGCTTCAAGATGAAGAGGCTGAGCTTCAGGATGAAGGGGCTGGGCGTAAAGATGAAGAGGCTGAGCTTCAAGAGCTTCAAGAGTTTCAAGATCTTGAAGATCCTCAAGATCAAGAGGGTGGGCTTCAAGAGCTTCAAGGTCTTCAAAAGGAAGAGGCCTATCTTTATCAAAAGGCTCTTGAGCTTCAAGCTCAAGAGGATGAGCTTCAAAAGTATGGTCCGGGGTTCTTGGAGAGTGGAACCATAATGAAGAAGTATCCGACACGAAATCGATTTCGATTTTTCACAGAACAAGGCTTTTTTCAAGCAAGCCAATTCATTTGGGACCCCGCGGATTCACTCTTTTTCCTACTCAAAGAGCAGGCTCTTGGCTTTGTGTTTTCGCAGCCAGAGTTCTTTGCAGATGAAGAGATCTCAAAAGAAGGGCTTCTTGCTTTTACTGTCCAAAGACGTCCTTTCTACACAACTTGCCACTGGTTTATCAAGAAAAGGCAAGAAAGGCACTTCGAATTCTTGATTCATCGCGAGAGATGGCTTAGAACGAATAGTTCATTATCTAATGGA